TTTATTTATAGATATTTTTTTTTATTTATATGTAAAATTGGTTTGAACGGTCTAGGATTAACTTTATTAGTTGATTTTTCCTCAAAAAATTAATTTAATATATTAAATATTTATACGTATATATATATATATATAATATAATAAATTATTGAAAAAATTAATATTAATTATTTTAATTTAATATAATTTTTTTAAAATTATCAAATTTTATATAGCCATTTTATATTTAAACTTAATATTATGAATAAAAAATAAGAGAAATTATTAAATAATTATTAGGTCTATTAAATATTTTAATATAAAAAAAAAAAAAAAAAAATCTATGTAATAAATTTTACATATAAATAAAAATTATTATGGTTTAAAAAAATTTATTATAAGCTTATTTTACATATAAATTTTAGTGGTAAATTTTAAATTATTTTAATAATATAAAGATGAAGTAGTAATTAATATTATAAATTTAAGAAATTAAGATTTAGAAATGTTTAAATTAATAACTAATTTTGTGCCAGCAGTTGCGGTTATACAAAAATTTAATTAAATTTTATTAGAAAATTAATAAATAAATAAATAAATAATAATTTAAAATTTAAATTATTAGGTGAAATTTTAATTTAATAAGAAATTATTTTTAATTATGATTTAATAACTTTTATAAAAAACTAGGATTAGATACCCTATTATTAAAAATTAAATAAATTATACTAAAATAGTAAGTAAATATATTGAAACTTAAGTAAATTGGCGGTATTTTAGTTCATTCAGAGGAATCTGTTTATTAATTGATAATCCACGAATAAATTTACTTAATTTAATATTTTGTATATCGTTGTTAAAAAAATATTTTTTGATAAAAATAATATTTAAAAATTTAATTAAAAAATTAAATCAGATCAAGATGCAGATTATAATTAAGAATAATATGGATTACAATAAATTTATTTAATATGAATATTGAATTGGAAAATTTAATTGAAAGTGGATTTGATTGTAATTTTATTTAAATTAATAAAATGATTAATAATTAAAATATGTACATATTGCCCGTCGCTTTCATTTATAAATTGGAATAAGTCGTAACAAAGTAGAGGTACTGGAAAGTGTTTCTAGAAAGAGCAAATTAAAGCTTAGAAAGTATTTCATTTACATTGAAAAGATCATTAATTATATTAATTAATTTGAAGAGGAAAATAGAAGAAAGGGGGAAATTAATAATAAATGAGTAATAAAAAAATTTTTAAAGTAAAATATTTAATGGGGGTTAAAGTATTTTTATGGAAAAAATTAAAAGATTTATAGTTAATTAGTATTGTAAAAGATTTTTGAAATATTTGAAAAATAATTTTTTAAAAAGTAAATTTAATTTATTGTATCTTGTGTATCAGAGTTTATTAAAAATTTTTTTATTTTTAATATTTCTCGAATTTAAATGAGTTAGTTAATTAATAAAGTTATTGTAGCATAAATATTTTTAATAATTAATTAGAAATGAAATGTTAATCGTTTTTAAAGATATCTAGTTATTTTAGAAAAAAATTTAATTTTTATTATATCTCAAATTTTTAATAAATTTTTATTAAAAACTTGAGATATAATAAATAATTTAGGGGATAAGCTTTAAATTAGATTCTTATAATTTATAATTTAATTACTTTTAAAATTTTATAATTTATATTGTTAATAAATTTTATTTTATTATAAATAATTTCAAAGAATAATTAAAATTTATATCTTAATTTAATCTTTTATAAAAAAATTTATAAAAATAATAAATATAAAGAGATTATGATAAAATTAGTAAATAGATTAAAATTTTGGGGGAAATTTTATGAAATTTATATTTAAGGAATTCGGCAAATAATATTATATTCACTTGTTTATCAAAAACATGTCTTTTTGTTAATAATTTAAAGTCTAATCTGCCCACTGATGAGATATTAAAGGGCTGCAGTATTTTGACTGTACAAAGGTAGCATAATCATTAGTCTCTTAATTAGTGACTTGTATGAAAGATTGGATGAAATATAAACTGTCTTAAATATATTTATTAGAATTTAATTTTTTAATTAAAAAGTTAAAATAATTTAAAAAGACGAGAAGACCCTATAGAGTTTTATTTTTATATAAATTTTAATTGTTTATAAATTTGTTCATTTATTAATTTATATAAGAATTTTATTGGGGTGATAAAAAAATAAAAAAAACTTTTTTTGAAACTAAACATAAATAAATGAATTTATGATCCAATATTTATTGATTAAAAGAAAAAATTACCTTAGGGATAACAGCGTAATTTTTTCTTTTAGTTCTTATAAGAGAAAAAGTTTGCGACCTCGATGTTGGATTAAGATAAAATTTAAATGCAAAAGTTTAAAATTTTGATCTGTTCGATCATTAAAATCTTACATGATCTGAGTTCAAACCGGTGTAAGCCAGGTTGGTTTCTATCTTTTAATATTTGGGATATTTTAGTACGAAAGGAGTAAATATTATAATTAAATTAAATTAAAAAGAATTTTATTAATTTTATATAAAATAGAATAATATTTAAATATATTAGCTATTTTGGCAGAAAAAATGTAATGGTTTTAGAAGTCATAAATATATAATTTATTATATAGGTAGTAAATGTTTATGAAAGACTTATATTTGATTTTTATTGGGGTATTAATTTTAATTTTAGGGGTAATAGTGGGTGTAGCTTTTTTAACTTTATTGGAACGTAAAGTTTTAGGCTATATCCAAATTCGAAAAGGGCCTAATAAATTAGGGTTTATGGGGATTTTACAACCTTTTTCTGATGCAATTAAATTATTTACAAAAGAACAAATTTATCCTAATTATTCTAATTATTTTTGTTATTATTTTTCTCCTGTTGTGGGGTTTTTATTATCATTACTTATTTGAGGGTTGATTCCTTATTATTTTAACATGATTAATTTTAATTTAGGGGTTTTATTTTTTTTTTGTGTTATTAGTATTGGGGTTTATACTGTAATAATTGCTGGGTGGTCTTCTAATTCAAATTATGCTTTATTAGGGGGGCTTCGTGCAGTTGCTCAAACTATTTCTTATGAAGTCAGATTGGCGTTAATTTTTTTATCTAGTTTATTAATAGTAATAGATTTTAATTTTTTGATATTTTTTAATTATCAAAAATTTAGTTGATTTATTTTTTTTATAATACCTTTATCTTTATGTTGGGTCTCTTCAATGATAGCAGAAACTAATCGAACGCCTTTTGATTTTGCGGAAGGGGAGAGAGAATTAGTTTCTGGGTTTAATATTGAGTATAGAAGTGGAGGATTTGCGTTAATTTTTTTAGCAGAATATTCGAGAATTTTATTTATAAGATTTTTATTTACTTTAGTTTATTTGGGGGGATATGAGCTAAATTTAGTATTTTATTTAAAGTTAACATTAGTTTCTTTTTTATTTGTATGAGTTCGAGGTACATTGCCTCGCTATCGTTATGATAAATTAATATATTTATGTTGAAGGGGGTATTTACCTGTTTCGTTAAATTTTTTATTATTATTTTTAGGGGTTAAGGTTTTTTTTATATAATTGAATTTTTTTTAGTATAAATTAATAGAATATATTATTCTTTCTTAAGTTTTCAAAACAAATGCTTTGTAAAGCTTATTAATTTTAAATTTAATTAGAAAATAAAAGTTTATCTCAATAAATACTAATTAAAGGAGTTAAGATAAAATATAAAAAGTATAAAATTGTTAATAATTGTCCTGTAATGATGAAAGGAGCTTCAACAGGTCGAGCTCCAATTCAAGTAAGAAGAATAATTATTGTAATAAAAATTCAAAATATAATTTGGTTAAGGGGGTAAAATTGAATTCCTTGAATTTTTTTGTAGAATGTTATTGGTAAAATAATTAAAATTAAAATAGATCTTACTAATGCAATTACTCCTCCTAATTTATTTGGGATAGAGCGAAGAATTGCATAGGCAAATAAGAAATATCATTCAGGTTGAATATGAATAGGGGTTACAAGAGGATTAGCGGGGATAAAATTATCAGGGTCTCCTAATAAATATGGATTTATTAGGGTTAATAGTGTTAATATTATAATTAAACCAATAAATCCAATTAAGTCTTTATATGTAAAATAAGGATGGAAAGGAATTTTATCAATATTTCTATTTAAGCCTAATGGATTATTAGATCCTGTTTGATGGAGGAATAATAAGTGAATTATAGTTATTATTAAAATAATAAAAGGTAAAAGAAAGTGAAAAGTGTAAAATCGAGTTAGTGTGGCGTTATCTACAGCAATTCCCCCCCAAATTCAATTTACTAACATAGTCCCTAAGTAAGGAATGGCTGAAAGAAGATTAGTAATTACTGTAGCTCCTCAGAAAGATATTTGACCTCAGGGGAGTACATAACCTATAAAAGCAGTTCCTATAAGAATAAATAAGATAATAGTTCCAATAAATCAGGTATATTTTAAGTTAAAAGATTCATAATAAATTCCTCGGCCAATGTGAAGATAAATGCAAATAAAAAAAAATGATGCTCCATTAGCATGTAAAGTTCGGATTAGTCAACCATAATTTACATTTCGACAGATATAATTAACTCTGAAAAATGCTAAATCAATATTAGCTGTATAATATATTGTTAAAAAAAGACCAGTTAAAATTTGAATTATTAAGCATAATGCTAGTAAAGATCCAAAATTTCATCAAATAGAAATATTTGTGGGAGTTGGTAAATCAATTAATGATCCATTAATGATTTTTATAATTGGGTGAGTTTTACGAATAGGTTTAAAATTGTTTATCATTAAGATTTAAAATTAGATCGTAAAGGGCCATAAAAAATATTAGTAATTTTTACTATTGCTACTAGTGTAATAAATAAATAAATGATTAATAAATATGTTAATATAAATGTTTGATTATTATATAATTTATTTAAATTAATTTTAGTTTCATTCAAAAATAAGGGCGAAAAGAAATTATTTATTTCTGAGACATTATTTGAAAAATTTAATCATTTTAAATTATAAAGATTATAATATCTTAAGATCAATAAAAGAAAAAATGAAAATATTATAAAAATTTTAGGATAAAAGTTAAATGAGAAAAGTTCATTAGAAGCAATTCTAGAGACATAAATAAATAACACTAATAATCCTCCTAAGAATGTTAGGAATAAAATATAAGAAAATCAGTAAGTTTTAATTATTATTCCAGATAAAATACAAGTTAATAAAGTTTGGATTAAAATTATGAGGCCTATAGATAATGGGTGAATTAGGAAATATATTATTAAAGAAAAAAATATTATTAAAGAGGAGATAAAAATTTTGATAATTTCAAAGAATAGTTTAAATAAAATAGTAATTTTGGAGATTATAGATAGAAGAATATTCTTTCTTTGAAGTTTTTAAAGTAAAATACTTAATTTTGGTTTACAAGACCAATGTTTTTATTAAACTATAAAAACAAAATGATAATTATTTATAATTTTTTGGTTATTTTTTTAATATTTATTATTGGTAATTTAATTTTTATTTCTAAAAATAAACATTTATTAATTATTTTATTAAGATTAGAATTTATTGTATTGAGAGTTTTTTTTAGAATAATAATAATAATAAGATTTATTGAATATGATATATATATATTAATAGTTTTTTTAGTTTTTACTGTTTGTGAGGGGGCTTTAGGGCTATCTATTTTAGTTTCAATAATTCGCACTCATGGGAATGACTATTTTCAAAGTATTAATTTATTATAAATGATAAAATTTTTATTTATAATCATTTTTATGATTCCTTTTTGTTTTAAAAAGAATATTTTTTGAATGGTTCAAAATATAATTTTTTTATTATTTTTTTTGTTTATAAATTTAACTATACATTTAATATTTTTTTGCAATTTAAGTTATTTTTTTTCATGTGATTTAATTTCTTTTGGTTTAATTTTATTAAGAATTTGAATTTGTGGTTTAATAGTTATGGCTAGAGAAAATTTATTAAAGTTAAATTTTTATTATAATTTTTTTTTATTTAGTGTTATTTTTTTGTTAATTATATTGTATTTAACTTTTAGAATAATAAATTTATTTTTATTTTATTTATTTTTTGAGGGTAGATTAATTCCTACTTTATTATTAATTATTGGTTGAGGGTATCAGCCAGAACGAGTTCAGTCGGGGATATATTTATTATTTTATACTTTGTTTGCTTCCATACCTTTATTTATAGGAATTTTTTTTATTTTTGATACTATAAGAAGATTTATAATTTATTTTCTAAAATTTTATACTTTTAATTATTATTTATTATATCTTAGAATAGTATTCGCATTTTTAGTTAAAATGCCTATATATTTTGTACATTTATGACTACCTAAGGCTCATGTTGAAGCTCCAGTTTCAGGGTCTATAATTTTAGCTGCTATTATATTAAAGTTAGGAGGTTATGGGTTAATACGAGTCTTAATTTTTTTACAAAAAGTTAATTTAAAATTAAGTTATTTATGGGTAAGTATTAGATTATTAGGGGGATTTTATATTAGATTAAAATGTTTTTGTCAGGTTGATATTAAGTCATTAATTGCTTATTCTTCTGTGGCTCATATAAGACTTGTTATTGGAGGGATTATAATTATAAATTATTGAGGGTATTATGGAGCTTATATCTTAATAATTGGTCATGGGTTATGTTCCTCAGGAATATTTTGTTTAGCTAATATTAGTTATGAGCGCTTACATAGACGAAGAATATTTATTAATAAAGGGTTAATAAATTTTATACCTTCAATAGGATTGTGATGATTTTTATTATTATCCTCTAATATAGCAGCCCCCCCTTCATTAAATTTAATAGGGGAAATTAGTTTAATTAATTCTTTAATGAGATGATCTTATTTTTCTATTTTTTCATTAATATTAATTTCTTTTTTTAGTGCTGGGTATAGATTATATTTATTTTCTTTCACTCAACATGGAAAAATTTTTCAAGGATTATATAGTTTTTATATGGGAGTATCCCGGGAATATTTAATATCATTTTTGCATTGATTCCCTTTAAATGTAATAATTTTAAAGGTAGATTATGTTATAATTTGATTTTAATTTAAATAATTTAAAAAAAATATTGATTTGTGGGGTCAAAAATATGAGTAATTCATTTTAAGTTATTTTTTATAAAAATTATTCAATTTGTTTTGTTTCTTTTATTTTTTTATTTATAATTAGAGTTTTAAATTTTATTTTTAGAATTTATTTTATTATAAATGATTTAATTTATTTTTTTGAGTGAGAAATTATTACATTAAATTCTGTAAGAGTAGTTATATCTATTTTATTAGATTGAATGTCTTTATTATTTATAATATTTGTTTGTTTAATTTCATCTGTTGTTATTTTTTATAGTAAAAGTTATATACAATCTGAGTTGAATTTAAGTCGATTTATTCTTTTAGTCTTGTTATTTGTTTTTTCGATAATTTTATTGATTATTAGTCCTAATATAATTAGAATTTTATTAGGTTGGGATGGATTAGGATTAGTATCTTATTGTTTAGTAATTTATTACCAAAATTTAAAGTCTTATAATGCTGGGATATTAACTGCTTTAACAAATCGAATTGGAGATGTATTTATTTTAATGGTAATTTCTTGGATATTAAATTATGGAAGATGAAATTATATTTTTTATTTGGAGTTTATAAAAAATGACTTACAAATGGAAATTGTTGGGGTTATGCTAATTTTAGCTGCAATAACTAAAAGAGCTCAAATTCCTTTTAGTTCTTGACTTCCTGCCGCTATAGCGGCTCCTACTCCTGTGTCTGCTTTAGTTCATTCTTCTACTTTAGTAACTGCTGGGGTTTATTTATTAATTCGATTTAATATTTTATTAGTTAATTTATTTTTTTTTAAGATTTTATTATTATTATCTATTTTAACTATGTTTATAGCTGGAATTTCTGCTAATTATGAATTTGATCTTAAGAAAATTATTGCATTATCTACATTAAGTCAGTTAGGTTTAATAATAAGAATTTTAAGAATAGGATTTTCAAATTTAGCTTTTTTTCATTTACTAACTCATGCTATATTTAAGGCTATATTATTTATATGTGCTGGGGTAATTATTCATATGATAAGAGATATTCAAGATATTCGTTATATGGGGGGGATTAGATTATATATTCCAATAACATCTTTATGTTTGAATATTTCAAATTTAGCTTTATGTGGGGTACCCTTTTTAGCTGGGTTTTATTCTAAAGATTTAATTTTAGAGATAGTGAGTTTTAGAAGTTTAAATTTTTTAGTCTTTTTTTTTTATTATATTTCTACTGGCTTGACTGTATATTATACTTTTCGTTTAATTATATACACAATAATTATAGATTTTAATTTATTGGTAATTTATAATTTATACGATGAAGATTTTGTTATATTAAAAAGAATATTAGTTTTATTAATTATAAGAGTAATTAGAGGGAGATTTTTAAGATGAATAATTTTTTCTTACCCATACATAATTTATTTACCTTTAAATTTAAAAATAATAGTTGTATATGTAAGATTATTAGGGGGTATTATAGGTTATTTTATTAGTGATATAAATATTTACAGTGTAAATAAATTCCTAAAGACTTACAATAGAAGAAGATTTTTAAGATTAATATGATTTATACCTAATTTATCTACTTATGGAGTCACTTTCATTTTATTAAATTTTAGTCAAAATTTAATAAAAAATATTGATTTAGGATGAAGAGAGTTATATAGAGGGCAGGGTTTAATTAATATTTTCCAAAATTATTCTATTTTTTATAATTTTTTTCAAATAAATAATTTGAAAATTTATTTATTTAGATTTATTTTTTGAATATTTCTAATACTTATAATAATTATAATATTTATTTAATTAAATAGCTTATAAAGAGTATAATATTGAAGATATTAAGGAAATTATTAAATTTTTAGTTACAATATTTATAAAAATATCTATTTTATTTTTACAATGAAAATGTAATGTTTTAATAAACTATATAAATAGAAATATTAATGGAATTAAGCCACTAAAAATTAAGTTAGCAGCTTAATTTTAAACTTTATATTTCTTATAGTTTTAATTGGAATTTTATTCAATTTTATCATTAACAGTGATAGACCTCTAATTTGGTTTCAATTAATTAAATAAGGAGTACTTATACTCTAATTTTTAAGTCGAAATTAAATGCAAATTTTGCTTCTTATTTTAATTAAGGTAAATTGATAAAGTTCAATATTTTTTGAGTGCAAATCAAATATTTTGTTAAATTATAACCCTAATTTGTTCGAGTTAATATATTTTGGTTTCATTCATGATAAATTCCAAATAAAAGTAAAATTATGAAAAAGAAACTTGTTTTTCTTCAAATAAAAAAATTAGCTAATTTGAAAAGATAAATAATAGGAAAAATTAAGGCAATTTCTACATCAAAAATTAAAAAAATAATAGTAATTAAAAAAAAATGTAGTGAGAAAGGAATACGAGCTGAAGATTTTGGGTCGAACCCGCATTCAAATGGGGAGCATTTTTCTCGGTCTATGAGGGATTTTTTAGAAAGAATAATTGAAAGAATTATAATTAAGTTAGCAATTCTAAAAATAAAAATTATAGTTATTAGTATTAAAATAATTATTTATATTAAAATTTTTAAACTTTTTGATTGGAAGTCAAATATACTAAATATATTATATAAATAGTTAATTACCTCATCGATAAATTGAAATATAAAGAAATAGTCATACAACATCTACAAAATGTCAATATCAAGCAGCAGCTTCAAATCCGAAGTGATGGTTACTCGAAAAATGATTTGAGATATGTCGTAGAAAACAAGTTAGTAAGAATAAAGTTCCAATAATAACGTGAAGGCCATGGAATCCTGTTGCTATAAAGAAAGTAGCCCCATAAATACTATCTGCAATTGAAAATGGAGCTTCTAAGTATTCATAAGCTTGAAGAATTGTAAAGTAAATTCCTAATAGAATTGTTAAAAAAAGACTTTGATTAACTTGAGTTAAGTTATTTTCTATTAAAGCATGATGAGTTCATGTTACGGTTACTCCTGAACTAATTAAGATAATAGTATTTAATAAGGGAATATGGAAAGGATTAAAAGGAGTAATTCCTATAGGGGGTCATATAGATCCAATTTCAATATTAGGGGATAAACTTCTATGGAAAAAAGCTCAAAAAAATGATAAAAAGAAGAAAATTTCTGAAACAATAAATAGAATTATCCCTCAACGAAGTCCTTTTGTTACTAAAATTGTATGTTTTCCTTGGAAAGTTCCTTCTCGACTAATATCTCGTCATCATTGATATATAGTTAAGAGTGTAATAATATATCCAATAATTAATAAATTTATACTAAAATTATGAAATCATTTGATTAATCCTGTTACTAAAGTTATAACTCCAATAGCTCCTGTTAAAGGTCATGGGCTATAATCTACTAAATGATAGGGGTGGCTATAAAAATTTTTCATTAGTTTACTTCTCTAGAATATAGTGTTCTTAAAATAGCAATTACGTATGATTGAATAATGGCAACTGCTGATTCTAAAATTAATAGTAGAATTTGAGCAGTAATTAAAAATATAATCAAGTAAGAGGATAATGTAGATCCCATATTTCTTAATAAAGTTATAAGTAAATGACCTGCAATTATATTAGCAGTTAATCGAACAGCCAGAGTACCAGGACGGATAATATTTCTAATTGTTTCAATAAGAACTATAAAAGGTATTAAAATTGAGGGAGTTCCTTGAGGGATTATATGACTGAATATATGATGATAATTATTAATTCATCCATATAATATAAATCTTAATCATAAAGGAAGAGAAATAGAGAGAGATAGTGATAAATGTCTAGTTCTTGTAAAAATGTAAGGGAATAAGCCTAAAAAATTATTAAATATTACAAATGTAAATAGAGAGATAAAAATAAAAGTAGATCCTTGGAAATAATTATTTTTTAATAAAGTTTTAAATTCATTATGAAGTTTTATTAAAATAAATTTTCAAATGATAAAATGTCGATTAGGGATAAATCAATATGAGTAGGGTAAAAATAATAATCCTAAAAAAGTTCTTAATCAATTAAGGGATAAATTGAGAATGTTAGTAGAAGGATCAAAAATTGAAAATAAATTACTTATCATTTTCAAAGGAAATTATAATTATTTTTTTTATTTAGTTTTTTATTAAATTTATTTAGGGGTTGAAAGTTAAAAATATAATAATTTATAATATTAAAAGTAAAAAAAATAATAATAAAATAAATAAATAAAAATATTCAATTAATAGGTATTATTTGTGGGATAAAAGAATATTATATAATATAATTATTTAAATTTGACATATTTATGTTATGAGATTAACTAATTCTTTGTGTTAATTGCAATTAAAGAGGTTTAAATAACTCATTAGAAGTAAATGCTAATTTACTATAAAATGGTTTAAGAGACCAGTACTTGCTTTCAGTCATCTAATGAAGAATAATTATTAATTCAATTAATAAAAGTTTTGATTGATACTCTTTCAATTACAATTGGTATAAAACTATGATTAGCTCCACAAATTTCTGAACATTGACCAAAAAAAAGTCCAGGGCGGTTAATAAAGAAATTCGTTTGATTTAATCGACCTGGGTTAGCATCTACTTTTACCCCTAAAGATGGGATAGTTCAAGAGTGAATAACATCTGAGGCTGTGATTATAATTCGAATTTGGTTATTTATAGGTAAAATAATTCGATTATCAACATCTAATAAACGAAAATTATTTAAAGAAAGATCATTAGTTGGAATTATATAAGAATCAAATTCAACATTTTGAAAATCTGAATATTCATAACTTCAATATCATTGATGTCCAATTGATTTTAATGTAATTAAAGGATTATTAAGTTCGTCTAATAGGTATAATAATCGTAATGAAGGAAGGGCAATAAAAATTAAAGTAATAGCTGGGAGGATTGTTCAAATTAATTCAATTATTTGTCCTTCTAATAAAAATCGATTTAAATATTTATTAAAAAATAATCTAATTATAAGATATCCTACTAAAATAGTAATTATAATTAAGATAACTAAAGTATGATCATGAAAGAAGATAATTTGTTCTATTAAGGGAGAAGCTCTATTTTGTAAATTGAAATTAGATCATGTTGCCATGTTCTAAAAAAAGGAATACCTTTATTTATGGGGTTTAAATCCATTACATATAATCTGTCATATTAGAGAGTTAATTACTTAAGATTGGAAGTTCATTATATGAATGTTCAGCTGGAGGTAAATTTTGATATCATTCGATAGAGGAAGGTATGTTTATAGAAAATAAGGTAATTCGTTGGTAAATTATTGATTCTCAAATAATAATTAATATAAATATTACAGCTAATAGTGAAATATATGACCCTAGAGATGAGATTAAATTTCAAGAAAGATAAGAATCAGGATAGTCTGAGTATCGGCGGGGTATCCCCGCTAATCCTAGAAAATGTTGAGGGAAAAAGGTTAAATTAACTCCAATAAATATAATAAAGAATTGAATTTTTAGAAGAAAAGGATTTATAGTTAATCCTGTAAATAATGGGTATCAATGAATAAATCCTCCTATAATAGCAAAAACAGCTCCTATAGAAAGAACATAGTGAAAATGAGCTACAACATAATAAGTATCATGAAGTGTGATATCAATAGAAGAGTTTGCAAGGATAACTCCTGTTAATCCCCCTACAGTAAATAAAAATACGAAGCCTAATCTTCATAAAATTGAAGGTCTATAGTTAATTTGAGTTCCGTGAAGGGTAGCTAATCAACTAAAAATTTTAATTCCTGTTGGAACAGCAATAATTATAGTTGCAGATGTAAAATAAGCTCGAGTATCAATATCTATTCCTACTGTAAATATATGATGAGCTCATACAATAAATCCTAATAATCCAATTGCTATTATAGCATAAATTATTCCTAAACATCCAAAAGTTTCTTTTTTCCCTCTTTCTTGAGAAATAATATGGGAGATTATCCCAAATCCAGGTAAAATTAAAATATAAACTTCTGGATGCCCAAAAAATCAAAATAAATGTTGATAGAGAATAGGGTCACCTCCTCCAGCGGGGTCAAAAAAGGAAGTATTTAAATTTCGATCTGTTAAAAGTATTGTAATAGCTCCAGCTAAAACTGGTAGGGATAAAAGTAAAAGGAAAGCAGTAATTCCTACAGCTCAAACAAATAATGGTATTTGATCAAATGATATATTATTTATTCGTATGTTAATAATTGTTGTAATAAAATTAATAGCACCTAAAATTGAAGAAATTCCTGCAAGATGTAGAGAAAAAATAGCTAAATCAACAGAAGTCCCACCGTGAGCAATATTGGAAGAAAGAGGAGGGTAAACTGTTCAACCTGTTCCAGCTCCATTTTCAACAATACTTCTAGAAATTAAGAGTATTAATGAGGGGGGTAATAATCAAAAACTTATATTATTTATTCGGGGGAAAGCTATATCAGGGGCTCCTAGTATTAAAGGAATTAGTCAATTACCAAATCCTCCAATTATAATAGGTATTACCATAAAAAAAATTATAATAAAAGCATGAGCTGTTACAATAGTATTATAAATTTGGTCATCTCCAATTAAAGATCCTGGAGTACCTAATTCGGCTCGAATTAAAAGGCTTAAGGAAGTACCCACTATTCCTGCTCAAATTCCAAAAATAAAATATAAAGTACCAATATCTTTATGATTAGTTGAGTATAGTCATTTTCGCTTAATTAAATAATAAAATGGCTGAGTTTAAGCGATAAATTGTAAATTTATTAACGAGATTGGGTCTCTTTTATTAGTTTACAATAAGTCAGTAATTAATAAGTCTTATATTCAATATATGATATAAAATTGCAAATTTTAAGGGGTAAATAATTACTAAGGCTTAAAGAAGGTATTCTTTATAAATAATTTTGAAGATTATTAGTTTATTTAACTTAAAACCTTTATATATTTTATAAAAATAAAAAGGTTCTTAAAGTTATACCCATAATTGAAATTAATGTGTAAAAATTTATTAATCATAAGGAATTATTTTTTAAATTAATTTTTATTCATTTTATTTGGAAATAATTTATCATAAAACAGGAGTAAGTAATACGAATATAAAAAAAAATAATTATTAATCTTATTATAACAAAAAAAAAAGTTATTAAGTAAAATTTATTAATTATTAAAAAATTAATTATTACTCATTTAGGTAAAAATCCTAAAAATGGGGGTAATCCCCCTAATGAAAGGAAGTTAATTAGTAAATTTAATTTAATTAAAGGGGTAATATTAGAAATAAATAATTGATTAATGAAAAATATATTTAAGTTAAAAAAAAAAAAACATATAATTCTAATTAAAAAGGAATATATAGTAAAATAAAAAATTCATAAGTTTTCTCTAATTAAAATTGCAAAAATTATTCAACCTAAGTTATTAATAGAGGAAAAAGCTATTAATTTTCGAAGGGATGTTTGATTTATTCCTCCAATAGCTCCAATTATAAGATTAAAGATAACTATTAAAAATAAAAAATTTTTATTGAAATAATATGATAATAAAATTATGGGGGAAATTTTTTGTCATGTTATTAAAATAAAATTATTTATTCAAGATAGCCCCTCTACAATATTTGGGAATCAAAAATGGAAAGGGGCAGATCCTATTTTTATTATTAAAGAGGAGTTAATTATAATTGAAATAAAAGTATTGGAATAAAAATTTTTAGAAAGAATTATTATGAGGAGAATTATAAATAAAAAATTAATAGAAGCAATAGATTGAGTTAAAAAATATTTTAAAGAGGCTTCAGAGGCAAGTAAATTAAATGGGGAAGAGATAAGGGGGATAAATCTTAATAAATTAATTTCTAAACCAATTCAACAACCAAATCAAGAATTTGAAGAAATTGAAATAAGGGTTCTAAAAAAAAGAATAAAAAAAAAAAATATTTTATTGGAGTTATTATTTAAGTAAATTAAAAATAAAAAAATTTAAAAGAATTTTAAATTCTTTATTATAAAAATTATATTTTAGTGTAAGATGCACAGTAGTTTTTGATACTATTAGGTATAGTTTAATTCTATAAAATGTAATAAAGGTAGAAATTCTACATGATTTATCCTATCAGAATAGTCCTTTAATCAGGCACTTTATTAAGTTTAAAAAAAAGATATTCTTTATATTTGAGGTATGAGCCCAAAAGCTTAAATTAGCTTATTTTTAA